AGTAACCATATGAGCCCATAAACCTCTTTTAAGGATTCCGATCTGGAAAAAGAATTGATAGCTTGTACTTTTATCGTATCAATTATCATTTCAACGATCAACTTCTCCCATAATAATATCTATACTACCTAGTATTGTCATAATATCGGCCAATTTCATTTTTTTAACTAGCTGAGGAAGAATTTGCAAATTGATAAAACCAGGTGGACGAATTTTCCATCTCCAGGGAAAAACACTCCGATCTCCTACCAGAAAAATTCCCAATTCCCCCTTGGGGGCTTCTACTCTCACATAAAGTTCTTGTTTAGACAATTCAAAAGTGGGCGAAGGTTTCTTACTAATGAATCGATAATCAAAATCATTCCATTCAGAATCCTTTGTTTTATCAAAACGCCGTACCTCTAAATTCTCATAAGGCCCTCCGGGAATTCCTTCCAGGGCTTGTTGAATAATTTTGATGGATTCCACCATTTCACCGATTCGGACTAAATAACGGGCTAGTGAATCTCCCTCTTTTTGCCATTGTACTTCCCAATCAAATTCGTCGTAAGACTCATAATGATCAATTTTACGAAGATCCCACGGAATTCCGGAAGCTCGTAGCATTGGTCCCGATAAACCCCAATTTATTGCTTCCTCTCCACTAATAATACCCACCCCTTCAACTCGTTCCAAAAAAATAGGATTACGCGTAATAAGCTTTTGATATTCAGTAACCCCTGTTAAAAAATAATCACAGAAATCCAAGCATTTATCTATCCAGCCATAAGGTAGATCAGCAGCCACCCCTCCGATACGGAAATAATTATGCATCATTCGCATACCTGTGGAAGATTCGAATAGGTCATATATCAATTCCCTCTCTCGGAAAATATAGAAGAAAGGGGTCTGCGCACCGATATCTGCCATAAAAGGGCCAAGCCATAACAAATGAGAAGCTATACGACTCAGTTCTAGCATAATTACTCTAATATAGCTCGCTCTTTTCGGTACTTGGATATTTCCCAACTGTTCTGGTCCATTTACCGTTATTGCCTCTGTAAACATAGTAGCTAAATAATCCCAACGTGTTACATAAGGAAGATATTGTATAATTGTTCGATTTTCCGCAATTTTTTCCATTCCTCTGTGTAAATAACCCAATACGGGTTCACAGTCAATAACATTTTCCCCATCTAGAGTAATGATGAGTCGAAGAACACCGTGCATTGATGGGTGTTGAGGACCCATATTGACTATCATGAGGTCTTTTCTTGTAGTCGGTACAGTCATATATTTTTTCCCCGATTCATTATTCCACGAATTGCTGAAAACCAAATGAAGTTCATTAAAAATAATAATTAATATTTATAATTCTAATTATTATTATTATAAATATTATATATTATAAATAAAAAAAAAAAAAATGAACTTAACGAGTTTTTGGCTCCCGAATATCCAATTTTCTAATTAATTCTTTATAGCGTACTCTATTTTTCTTTGACAAATAAGCCAGGAGTCGTTGACGTTTTCCCAGAATTTTACGTAGACCTCTCTGAGATAAATAGTCTTTTCTGTGCAATTCCAAATGGGAAGTAAGTCTACGTATCTTATTGGTGAAACTGAATACTTGAAATTCAACAGACCCCCTATTTTCTTTTTTTTCTTCTTGCGAAATAACTGAAATGAATAAATTTTTAACCATAACAAAAAATTCTGCGTCCCTTTTTCTTTATTTACATTACAAATATAGATTTTACTAATCAGTAATAATAATGCCAGTCATTTTAATTTGTTATACACAATAATCGGGATTTATTCGTATACTTCTTTTTTTTTAATTCACTTAATTGATAATCAATACAATTTTTTTTTTCAATTTTATTCAAATATAGATAAAAAATTTCTAACCTACAAAAGAGAAGAATTTTGACCTAAGATAAGAAGATTATGACGACTCATTACTTTCTAGATAGAATTGCTAAGATCAAGGTCAGGTAATCAGTATCATGTACCATAATCTAATATAACAACATAAGGCTGTATATATTTGTTTGTGTTCATATACCATGTCAGAGATGCCGCTTGATCCATGTAATGTAAATGTATCATCAACTAATTATCAATCGTGGATACATATGTATCCTTGACATAATGAAACGACTACCATTATTGGTATCAAACCAATAGCGATTCATACAAGCAAAATCTTCGAATCGATAATTTGGCCAAAGAAATAATTTGAACTTAATAAATCGATTTGTATCTACATCAAGATACTTATCCTCATAAAAAAATTGACCACAGCGCTTTACATTGTTCCCATTGCAAAATACTTGATTTCTATCCCCAACATTGACATTTCTTGAATTGAAACAAATGAGAATTCTCAATTCTCTACGACGTCTAGGAGATAAAAAATTATCAGGAACAATAAAATCATAAAAATTATCGTTTCTATTCCCATTTTCGTGTCGTGCAATGGATTCATTAAGACCATTCTTATCAACATTTCTTTTTTCTTGGTATCTTCGATTAGTTTGGCGCTTACTCTTATGCACCCGTGAAATAGCTATGGTTTGGTACATGATAAATTGTCCGTCCCATTTTATGGATAGCCGAGCTGGTTCAATAATCAATAGTCCCCTTTTTATCAATTTTGTAAGAGTTGTAGACTTCGGAATCAGCATTACATCCAAACTTATTTCGTCCCTTTGAATAGAGGATATAGCAATTTCCTTTGGATTTCTCAATCTAAGGAGTAGGCAATATACCTTGATATTATTTAGTATTTTTTGATTAAAAGCATTATCCCATTTCAATTGAAAAAGAAAATATCTTTTCAGGAAGAAATCTAGTTCCGCTCCTATCATGGATTTATTTTTATTTTTGCTTTTTTGAATGTATGATCCCCGATAATCTTCTTTAACATTTTTTTTTTTCGATGGATCAGATCCAATATTTTTGTTATTTTGTGCATATGATCCAAGATCTCCTTGGACTGGCTGTTGTTTTTCTTCTTGATTTTGATTCTCTAATTCAAGAGATTTTTTTGGATTATATAATCTATCTTTTTTTTTCTTTGCGTTGATATTTTTACTAATGTTTTTATTTATATTCAATTTAAAAAGAAGTAAATTGATTGGTATGATCCACGGTTGAATCTTATATGTATTATAAAGTGACACAAATTCTGGTAAAAACCAAAGTTCTAGATTTGATATCGGACAATTTAGGATTTCTTCATTCATTCCCATCCAGTCCAAAAATGTTTTTGTTTGATTGGTTGGGCAGATTTGTTTATGAATCGGGGGATTCATAAACACTTTCTTATCCATTTTTTTTTTATCCATTTTATCAATTATTTGATAATAATTAGTCCGAGTCTTAGTATTTTTATTAATGTTGGCGCTGGCCCCGATATCTCTATTTCTCCATTCCTCAATATCGATCTTTTTTCTAAGACAAAAATTAATAGTTCTCCAATCAAAATATTTTCTATCCGGATTTTTATCCCTATCAATAATAGAATCTTCTCGTAGATAGTTTCCAAGATCTATATCTCTCGGCAAATAAAAAAGTTCGGGATTATAATTATTGTAATTATAGGAAATCCTTTTTGCCTGGTTTACTTGGAATGGCGACCCATAAATATATGAACCTTTCTTATCTTCATAATTCAGATATTTATTTGATAAAAGATCATATTTGTAGTTTTTTAATTTATCTTTTTGGTTCGGTAATGAATTTACTGCATAGGCATAATTGTTTTCTTTCTTGTAATGAATTAATTGGTCTTTTTCATATGAATAAAAATTGGTTGAGTTTTTATTTTGAACCATCAAATTTTGATTGATTCTATTCCGCCAATTTTGCGGTACTAATCTAGACCATCTAGTCTGAGATAAATTGTATTTATAGTGATCATTACCCATTAACCAGCTTTTCCATTCATTCATTTTAAAACCGCTAAGTTTATTATACCTTGATTCGAAATGAAATATTCCGTGTGTTCCAAAAAAATCTTTTTTTATTCTATCCTTAATAAAAGGAATTGTTCCGTGATATTGAAATAAAAATTTCAAGTAATGCTTGTTGATAACTTGGGCTTGTGATAATTTGTAAAATACATATGCCTGTGACAACGAAGAAAGGTCACAAAAAATCTGCGAATTTTTATTTCTAATATTAGAAATAAACTTTTTTATAGTCGAAATAAAATAAATTTTATTTTTTTGATTTTTATCAATATAAAATCCTTTTTTATTTGTTTCATCATTGGAATTATCCGTTATTTTGTTTTTTAATTGAAGTAAAATTTTTACATGTATTCTGGGAATATTAATGATACGTAAAAAAATATCTTTGTATATCCTTTCAATAAACAAATAAAAAAAATAGTGATATTTGCGCATTAGTCGAGCACTTCTTCTTTTTAATATCTGCCAAATCTTTTTTGGTGATTCGAATCTTTTATCATCACAATTTGTTTCGTTAGGACTAATATTTATATACGTAGTTATAAATATATTTTTTTTTTCTTTTGTTATTTTTTCGATTTGATTTCTGATTGTATTTGTCTTATCAGCCAGATCTTTCATCTTTTTTTCTGTCAGTGAATAATTTGTCCAATCCGCAGATCTAATTCGAATGGACGATTCATGATTTATATGATTACTTATTAGTGATTTTTTTTTTTTTGTATTCGATTCATATACTTCCCTCAATCCAAATAATGGAATTAGACTTGCTTTTTTAAGTTCTTTCATTATTCTTTTTATAAATCGAACTATTTTTCTAACCCATCTTGTTTTTTCTTTTGATACTTTTCGAAACCATTTTGCTCTTTCGTTTATAATTTTTAGGGCTAGAAAACGTTTTTTTTTCACTTTTATAAGTCTTTTTTCAAGTTGTTTCCAAATAGGTTCAAAAAAGGAAGGTAGTTGTCGGGGAGAACCAAAAGGTAATTCAGCTTCCATTCCCCAAACTGTTAAAAAACAAAAATTTTCTTTTTTACCTTT